TTGCATTAAAGAAGAAAAGAAACTAATAGAAGTCGAAGACGAGGAATGGTAGTGAATAGAGAGAAAGATTCTTCTGATTTTCTTGTTCCTGAAAATATTCTATCTATCTCCTAGACGCCGTAGAGAATTGAGAATTTTCATGTCTTTCAATTCTCGTACTCGTAATTGGAAAGTTACGGAAGGAGATCCATCATTTTGCAATGAAAACAACATAAAAAACTCTGGACAATTTCGAAATCAGGCCAAGCGTCTTAATACATATGCAAAAAAATTCATTATTGGCCCACCATTGATTAGAAGATTTAGCTTGTATGAATCGCTATTGGTTTGATACGAATAATGGCAGTCGTTTCAGTATGTTAAGGATACAGATGTATCCACAATTCATTTAGAGTTACTTAATAGCCTATTTCTTATACCATATCTCTATCCCGTGAAATTCTCGAGCCGAAAGATGGATGCATATGCTGTGTTTCATTTTGCTAAACGATATCAATTAAATGGTGTATCAATTCCATAAATTGGATATAGCAATAAATAAATCAGCAAAATTCTTTTATTTTAGATAGAAGAAACATTTCTTCTATCTAAAATAAAAGAATGTACCCTTCTATCCAAATCCAATTTGCATCGATAAAATAAATCCAAATTCCAGTAGTAGATGAATAATTGCAAATTTTTGTGTGTACGAGATTAGAATAACTTCAAAATAACTGACATAATTTTGTATTTTTCCTGATCAGAAAAATACAAGAAAAAGAAAGGAGGTAGAAAAATTTTTGGATTTATGGTTAAAGAAGAAAAAGAAGAAAACAGGGGTTCTGTTGAATTTCAAGTATTCAGTTTCACCAATAAGATACGGAGACTTGCTTCACATTTGGAATTACACAAAAAAGATTTTTCATCGGAAAGAGGTCTACGAAGACTTTTGGGAAAACGTCAACGTTTGCTAGCTTATTTGGCAAAGAAAAATAGAGTACGTTATAAGAAATTAATCAGTCAGTTGGATATTAGGGAGAAGTAATTTAATCGTTCGAATTTTTTTCTTATTTTATTAGTAGTCTTATAGTAGTCTTAGATTTTGCATTTTGATGAGCCTCGTTTTGAGGAATTCATGGAATAATCCATTTTCATGGAATAATGAATTAAGGAAGAAAGGATATGAGTCTACCGCTTACAAGAAAAGATCTCATGATAGTCAATATGGGCCCTCACCACCCATCAATGCATGGTGTTCTTCGACTGATCGTTACTCTCGATGGTGAAGATGTTATTGATTGTGAACCCATATTAGGGTATTTACACAGAGGAATGGAAAAAATCGCGGAAAACCGAACTATTATACAATACTTACCTTAGGAGGGAGATAGAAAGAGAGAGATGGTAGAAGGAGATAGGAAGGGGAATAAGGGGCTCTTTAGGCAGGAGACAGGGGAATTCCTTAAGTTAAGAAAGAAAAAAGAATAAGAAAGTTAAGAAAGAAAAAAGAATAAGAACACGGATACATAACATAAAAAAAAGAATAAATAAGACGATATTCGCCCTCCCCCTACATATTTAATTTCTTCTCCTATACAAAAACCAGCAAGACCTACCCCATTGGTAATTCCATCAATGACACCCTTATCGAAAAACTGCGTTAGTTCGGTTAATCCTCTTATACCCAGGGTAAAGACCCTAGTATAGAAAATATCTATATAACCACGATTATATGACCAACTGTATATCTTTTTTTTTACTTGATCCAAAAAAGACTTTTTCGGACTCTCTTTTACAAGGGAATTTTTTAAATATAAATTCTGAAAAAAAGAATAAGCAGATCCATAGAAGATATATGCTATGAATAGACCAAACATAGCTAGACTTACAGAAGAAATTGCATTAGTGATAAATTCATATGAATTTATGGAAGAATTAGAACTTTCCTGGAAAAAGCTTATTGAGGGAGTTAACCACTTTGATAATATGGTTAACTCCGCTATTCCATTATCCATTACTCCATTATCAAAATGGATTCCTATGGATCCAATGAACAAAGTAAAAAGCAGTAATATAAAAAGAGGGAATAGCATAGTATTTCCCGTTTCATGAGGATAGACAAAAGTGTTTTTAACCCCAAAGGAAGTACTAAAGGACCCTATCCTATTTCTTGTATTACCATGAATTTTGGATATATTTTGTGAAAAAAAAGAAACTCCACTCTTCGTTGTTGATAAAATGAAATCTCTATTCACTCCTTTGGGTATCCTTTTTCCCCATAAGGATATTGAATACAACGAGCCCTCTTTAGTGCTACTGTAATTTTGAAAATGAACACGCAGGTACCCATCAAAAGTAAGTAAATATATCCGAAACATATAAAACGCAGTTAATCCTGCAGTAAAAGAGGCTATTATTCCAAAAAAGGGTGAATACAACCAACTATTACTAAGGATTTCATCTTTGGACCAGAAGCAAGCAAGAGGTGGAATACCACAAAGAGAAAGCGTACCCCATAAAAAAGTAGTTCTTGTAATTGGAACGTATTTTCTTAAACCACCCATAAGAACCATATTCTGACTTTTATCTGGTGAATATCCAACAAGAGGTTCCATTGAATGAATAATGGATCCGGATCCCAAGAACAATAAAGCTTTCGAATAAGCATGAGTGATCAAATGGAATAAAGCAGCTTGATAAGAACCTATACCTAGAGCTAACATCATATAACCCAATTGAGACATTGTAGAATAGGCTAAGCTTCTTTTAATATCTCTCTGAGCAAGAGCTAAAGTAGCTCCTAAGAAGAGTGTTATTGTACCTACTAAAGAAATGAAACTCATTATTAAAGGTAGGGATATGAAAAGAGGAAGAAGTCGAGCTAGAAGAAAAATCCCCGCAGCAACCATAGTTGCTGCGTGTATAAGAGCCGAAATGGGAGTGGGTCCTTCCATAGCATCGGGTAACCATACGTGAAGAGGGAATTGTGCAGATTTTGCAACTGCACCAAGGAATAATAAAAAAGCACACAAAGTAGTAAGTAAGGAATTAATCCCATTATTAGGAATCCAGTTATTAGCTATTTTGAACAAATCCCGAAACTCTAAACTACCTGTTATCCAAAAAAAACCTAAAATTCCTAATAACAGACCAAAATCCCCTACACGATTAGTTACAAAAGCTTTTTGACAAGCACTCGCTGCAATTGGCCGTGTAAACCAAAAGCCTATCAATAAATAGGAACACATTCCCACAAGTTCCCAAAAAAAATAAATTTGTATCAAATTGGAACTAGTAACCAATCCCAACATGGAAGTATTGAAAAAACTTATATAAACAAAAAATCTCAAATATCCTTCATCGTGAGACATATAATCGTCACTATAAATAAGAACGAGGATTCCTACTGTAGTAATTAGTATTAACATAATAGAAGTAAGCGGGTCGATCAAGTATCCAAATTCTAAGGAAAAATCATTATTGACGGTCCAAGACCATAGATATTGATAGATAGAACTTCCATTTATTTGTTGAATAGATAGGTGAACTGAGAATACCATAGCTATACTTAAGAGTAAAACACTAGGAAAAGCCCATATGCGACGAAGATTTTTTGTTGCTGTCGGAATAAGAATAAGTCCAAACCCCATTGACATAATAACTGGAAGTGGGAGAAGAGGGATTACCCATGCATATTGATATGTATGTTCCATAAGAAAAGAAATGGAAATTTTTACTTCAATTTTTTTATAAAATAAAATTGTTTCCGATTCACCAAACCAATTCTTATCTCTTTCTGAAGGAATAAAAAAAAAAAGAATAAGACAAAATACTGGAATTCTTCATTTTTCCAAATTTCTCTCATTGAAATAATCAAAAATGAAGAATGGGTTTACTTGGTTAAATTCAAAAAGTTAATCAAATAACTTTGTTACTTAGTTATTATCTAAAGAAGGATATTTATTAAAATATAAAAAAGGATTGAATCATTTTACTTTCTATTCATTTTTTTATTCATTTTTGTATTTCTTTCTATTACAATGAAGATGAAGCAACTCTCATGTTTCGTAACTGATTGATTGAATTCCAATGAAAACCTATGTTTATAGGAAATTCTCGAATATTCCTTACTTCATATAGAACTGAAATCCTAATGACTAGAATTACCTAAGTTTTAGAATGTCTTGTTTAAGAGACTAACTATTTTTTTTTGTTTTGATTGGAATTCAATTATGGAATACCATTCTGAACTTAATTAACTATTTGAATTTTCCCTTCCTTTTATCCCCCCATCTTATATGGGGGATAGACCCCCGTACCATATATCTATATATGAAGTATACTTGATATATAAATTGATTTAAATAGAAAACCTTTGTATATATTCTATATTATTAAAACAAAATCCAAAATATATATGAAAAATATGCTAAATGAAAAATATGCTAAAAAATTCTTGTCTTATCCGCATTAGAGAAAATGAAATAAAAAAGAATTCAGAATTTCAGTTCAGTATCTAAGTATAAATACTAAGAAAAAGCAGAAAGAAGGATTGATTTGCGGCAATAGATGTCTTTCACATACAACTAGAAAAAAGTAATCTCCTTTTTAAATGGCAGTTCCAAAAAAACGTACTTCGATGTCAAAAAAGCGTATTCGTAAAAATCTTTGGAAGAAAAAGACTTATTTTTCCATAGTACAATCTTATTCTTTAGCAAAATCAAGATCATTTTCCAGCGGCAGCGAGCATCCAAAACCAAAGGGTTTTTCTGGGCAACAAACAAATAATCTGGTTTTGGAATAATTTGAATTGACCTATCCAAAAGAAATTCCAATTATTTAATATGAATAATTCGGATTAATTAATGAATGTACTTTTATGTGTCGAATTCCTCGGTACAATATTCTTAGAACTAACCCCTCTGATATATAGAACAAAAGTTTTTGCTATACTGTGTCCTAAGTATTCTTTTCCTATCAACGAACTTTTCATAATAGAATCCTCATATTTTATTATGAGGATTCTATTATGAAAAGTAGAGTATTCTTGCAATAGGACTTACAACTTCTACCTATCTTATCCAAAATCCACAAATAAATTGGTTTAGGCTTGGTAAATCGTATTAATAAGAGAATAAAGGCTTTCATTCTAGAAATTTTGCTAAAATCCAAAATTCTTTGTATTTAATGATGAAATTCTAGAAATTCTAATGGATAGATAGAAAAGGTTTTTTGGATTTTGTCCATTGCATTGAAAGATTTGAAAAAATTTCAATGAGAAACTAATTAGAAAAAAATTAGTTCTATATTGCAACTGAGAAAAAACAGTTCCAACTCTTTCAAGCTTTGTTTCTATTGAGCAAAGCAAGAGTTTTTTGTTAAAAAAATCCGCAACGATACTACCAAACGAAGTCTATTTTAATGAAGATTCTAATGTTCCTAAATTCTATGGACTCTCCCAATCTCGACGATTTGCCAGAGAATAACTATTATTCTTTTAAGTTCCCTATTATTTCAAGTTAGCCGCCATGGTGAAATTGGTAGACACGCTGCTCTTAGGAAGCAGTGCTCAAGCATCTCGGTTCGAGTCCGAGTGGCGGCATTCTCGAAAAAGAATACAATAGATTAGAAAATGGATTCAATTCGAAATTTCCAATTTTGTAATGGGACCTTCTCCTTATGCTATTTGCAACTTTAGAACATATACTAACTCATATCTCTTTCTCAACTATTTCAATTGTGATTACGATTCATTTGATAACCTTATTAGTTCGTGAACTTGGGGGATTACATGATTCGTCAGAAAAAGGAATGATAGCAACTTTTTTATCTATAACAGGATTCTTAGTTTCTCGTTGGGCTTCTTCGGGACATTTTCCATTAAGTAATTTATATGAGTCATTGATCTTCCTTTCATGGGCTCTGTATATTCTTCATACGATTCCTAAGATACAGAACTCTAAAAATGATTTAAGCACAATAACTACGCCAAGTACTATTTTAACGCAAGGCTTTGCCACGTCGGGTCTTTTAACTGAAATGCATCAATCCACAATACTAGTACCTGCTCTACAATCTCAGTGGTTAATGATGCATGTCAGTATGATGTTACTAAGCTATGCAACTCTTTTGTGCGGATCCTTATTATCCGCCGCTCTTCTAATCATTAAATTTCGAAAGAATTTCGATTTCTTTTCTAAAAAGAAAAAAAATGTTTTACTTAAAACATTTTTCTTTAGTGAGTTTAGTGAGATTGAATATTTCTATGCAAAAAGAAGTGCTTTAAAAAACACCTCTTTTCCTTCATTTTCAAATTATTACAAATATCAATTAACTGAGCGTTTGGATTCTTGGAGTTATCGTGTCATTAGCCTAGGGTTTACCCTTTTAACCATAGGTATTCTTTGTGGAGCAGTATGGGCTAATGAGGCGTGGGGATCCTATTGGAATTGGGATCCTAAGGAAACTTGGGCATTTATTACTTGGACCATATTCGCAATTTATTTACATAGTAGAACAAATCCAAATTGGAAGGGTACGAATTCCGCACTTGTAGCTTCAATAGGATTTCTTATAATTTGGATCTGCTATTTTGGTATCAATCTATTAGGAATAGGTTTACATAGTTATGGTTCATTTACATTACCATCTAAATGATTACATAACATAAAACCTTCATGAAATGAAAGTTTTTCCATTTTTGTTTGATTTGAGAACCCCTTGAACGCCTTCTCAAAGGGTTCTCAAAAATTCGAGATATATCTAATTAGACTTAGACTTTTTTACTTTTTTCTGAATTATTTGGTTTTTCCACTATGGAATATAGAGTATAGAGCGGACTAGTTAAAAAAAAAATCCTATTTAGGATAATAATTGGATAAGAGAGCCTCTACCCTGTCAACGGATAGCGAGAGAACAAAATCTGGATAAATACCAATTCCTATTACTGGTAAAAAGATACAGATTAAAAGAAAGAGTTCTCGCGGTCCAGAATCCACAAAATTTGCGTTTGGAACATGAAATAGCTTGTATCCATAGAACATCTGGCGTAACATAGATAATAAATAAATAGGAGTTAATATCATTCCAATTGCCATTACAAAAGTAATTAGCATTTTTGGCATTAACAGAAATTTGGGACTAGTAATTAGTCCAAAAAATACTACTAATTCTGCAACAAAACCGCTCATTCCTGGTAAGGCAAGAGAAGCCATTGAAAAGCTACTAAACATGGTAAAAATTTTCGGCATTGGGATAGATATCCCCCCCAGTTCTTCGAGATAAACAAGACGCATTCTATCACAAGCCGTTCCCGCCAAGAAAAAAAGTGTAGCACCAATAAATCCATGGGATAGTATTTGTAAAATAGCTCCATTGAGTCCAATGTTGGTTATGGAACCAATTCCTATAATTATGAAACCCATGTGAGATACGGAGGAATAGGCTATTCTTTTTTTGAAATTTCGTTGACCAAGAGAAGTTGAAGCTGCATAGATTATTTGCATCGCTCCTATTATTACCAACCAGGGGGAAAATAGATAATGAGCATGAGGTAACAATTCCATATTGATCCGAATCAATCCGTATGCTCCCATCTTTAATAGGATTCCCGCTAAAAGCATACATGTACTGTAATGCGCTTCCCCATGGGTATCTGGTAACCACGTATGTAGGGGTATAATTGGCAATTTGACAGCATAAGCAATAAGGAAGCCCAAATAAAATAGTATTTCCAATGTTGCAGGGTATGATCGATTAATTAATCTTTCCAAATCTAATCTTGGTTCGTTGGAACCATATAAGCCCATACCTAGAACTCCGATTAAGAAAAAAATGGAACCGCCTGCAGTATACAAAATAAACTTTGTAGCTGAATACAGACGCCTCTTTCCCCCCCACATGGATAAAAGTAAGTAAACAGGAATTAATTCTAACTCCCACATGATAAAAAAAAGTAAAAGGTCTCGCGAAGAAAATAATCCTATTTGACCACTATACATTGCTAGCATCAGGAAATAGAATAATCGCGAATTCCGGGTAACCGGCCAAGCTGCTAAAGTAGCTAAAGTAGTGATAAATCCTGTCAATAAAATAGATCCTAATGAAAGTCCATCGATTCCCAATCTCCAGTGGAAATCAAAGACATCTATCCATTTAGAATCCTCCTTTAATTGGATTAAGGGATCCTCCAATTGGAAATGATAACAGAATGCATAAGTCATTAGAAGGAATTCTAATAAACAAATAGATATAGTATACCACCTAACGATTTTGTTTCCCCTATGAGGTAAAAAGAAAATTAATGAACCTGCAAATATCGGCAAAACAACAAGTATTGTTAACCAAGGAAAATAACTCATGATAAAGTGATAAAGACAAGATACGTTTTGACCAGAAAAGCCCGTGCTCGCTTATTTCGAGCACAGGCTTCTTCGGTAAAGAGGAATCAGACGATTCAAGTGGAGTTTTTTGTAACGTATCAATAAGATAGAGCCATGCTGCGGGTTGTTTCAGGCCCTAAATAAACGCGGACACTTAAAAAATCTGTTGGGCAGGCAGATTCGCATCTCTTACAACCCACACAATCTTCGGTTCTCGGGGCAGAAGCAATTTGCTTGGCTTTACACCCATCCCAGGGTATCATTTCTAATACATCTGTTGGACAAGCTCGTACACATTGAGTGCATCCTATACATGTATCATAAATTTTTACGGAATGTGACATTGGATCTATAAATTTTCCTTTTCAACATAAAAATTTTCGATCTGGTAAAAATGAAATTAGTACTATATGAGTCATATGTATTGTAGGCACCAGACGAAGCAATGGTTTATCCAAACTTCAACAAATAAATAATGCAATATATTTCTTAATCCGTTTGTGAGAAAGCGTGAAAAGAGCCAAGAGACTTGAATTTTGGGCTTCAACAATCATAATTATACGAATTGTACATACGAATTCGAACTAGCCAATAAATTGGCTATCGTCTTTTCAATATAAATTATTGCAATATTCAAATTGCAATATCAATGAATTGCAAAAATTCAATAAGTAAAAAAGAATACTATACAATAACCTACTCAAAAAATAGATATTCTAAAATAATAAAATAATAAGAAAATAGTATTCGATTTCTATTCATCTTAATATTTGAATTTTATATTATCATTATATGTGCGCCTTTGTTTATTTGTTTAGAGGATTCTATGTCTAATTATTCAAAAGTCTAATTATTCAAAAAATTAGATTGATTGATACGAGTTGATTTCCTGTTACGATGGATGGAAGAAAGAATGGATAGTCCAATAGCTGCTTCAGCAGCCGCAAGGGCTATAACAAAAATTGCGAAAATGTCTCCTTTTAATTGGCGACTATCAAATAGATCAGAAAATGTTACGAGATTTAGATTAATTGAATTCAGTATAAGTTCAAGACATATTAGAGCTCTAACCATGTTTCGGCTTGTGATCAATCCATAGATACCAATCGAAAATAAATAGACACTCAAAAAAAGTACATGCTCAAACATCATTAACTAACTCCTTATCAATCTCGATTCATTTCAATATGAGGACAAGAATTGAACCGATTCAATTAATTAGAATAGAACAATTACACAACAAAAGAGAAAAGAAGGTATTTGTTGGCAGTAGATGGGTTTTACTAAATCAAAATTGTGATTCTTTAGTTATTTATTTTAGTTACTTATTTTAGATTTGAAATTCTAAGAATTTTGACTCATTCTAAGTATTTCTTATTGCCGAGCCATAGTAATTGCACCTATTAAAGAAACTAGAAGAATTATGGAAATGAGTTCAAACGGAAGATAAAAATCAGTTGCTAAATGAATCCCAATTTGTTGAACGTTATTTATGAGACCCTGTTCTACTATTTGGTTTGATCTTGTAGTCCAAAGAATTCCATACCATGACGTATCTGGGATAGTAGTCATTAGTGAAAAAAGAATAGTTATACAAACGAGTGAAGTGAACCCATCTCCAATAGTCCAATAATTCTTATTTTTAGACCATTCTGAGCCATCTATGAACATTACGGCAAATATGATCAAGACATTTATGGCTCCCACATAAATAAGAAGTTGTGCGACAGCTACAAAGTAGGAATTCAATAAAATATAGAATAAGGATATACAAATAAGAACTAATCCCAGCGAAAAGGCAGAATAAATTGGGTTGGTAAGTAATACTACTCCTATGCCCCCTAGTAGAAGAAAAAATTCCCCAAATAGCACAAGAATCTCATGTATTGGTCCAGGTAAATCCATTATGGATAAGAATAAATTAATAGTATAAAATTTTTCATGAACTGACTAAAACTAAAAGATTCAAGGAAGGAAAAAGGGATTAGGATATTTTTTGTATATAAGTTGTATAGTTAGAAATCACATCACGAAAATCAACTCTCATTTTAAATCAGGAATAATTTGCAATAAGCAGTAGTTATTCGTTTTTCTTTATAGTTAGTAAAGAACTATTGGATTTTTCTAACAAAAAAGAAAAATCCTAGTAATTAGTAATCGTTCTTGAATTCAAAGATTTTTCTTCGTCTATTTTACTTTGAGTCGAATTCCTAATTGTTTGAATTGTGTAATCTCCCATTATGGAGATTGGTAACCGACTCAAAGCAATTTGATTGTAATTCAATTCATGACGATCATAAGTAGAAAGTTCATATTCTTCAGTCATTGATAAACAGCTTGTCGGACAGTACTCAACACAATTACCACAAAATATACAAACTCCAAAATCAATACTATAATTAAGCAATTGTTTCCTTTTAATATCCTTTTCAAATCTCCAATCCACAAGGGGTAGATCTATCGGGCATACGCGAACACATACTTCACAAGCAATACATTTATCAAATTCAAAGTGGATTCGCCCCCGGAAACGCTCCGATGTAATTGATTTTTCATAAGGGTAGTGAATCGTTATAGGTAAACGATTTGTATGGGATAAGGTAATTATGAAACTTTGACCAATGTACCTTGCAGCGCGTATTGTTTGTTGACCATAACTCATGAACCCAGTTACCATAGGGAACATATTATAAATATCTATGAAAAAGGTATGTTTCTTTCTCTTGTTTGAGAGAATTTTTGTGTTGAAAATATTCTTACTATTATTGTATTATCTTATTTATAGTGAAACAAGTTGGGAAGAAGTTGTTAATAAGAGATTGCCCAGGGAAATAGGTAAAAGAAATTTCCATCCAAGATTTAATAACTGATCCATTCTCATCCTGGGTAAAGTCCATCTTATTGTGATAGAAATGAAGAGAAATAAATAAGCTTTAGTTAATGTAATAAAGATACCCATTGTCATTTCCAAAATTCCAACCATTTTATTCATTTGGAAAAATCCAAAAAAGGATATATAGGGAATAGATAAATTCCACCCGCCTAAGTAGAGAACTGTTACAAATAAAGAGGAAACTAATAAATTTAGGTAAGAAACAAGATAAAATAAACCATATTTGATACCGGAATATTCGGTTTGATAACCTGCTACTAATTCTTCCTCTGCTTCTGGTAAATCAAAGGGTAATCTTTCACATTCTGCCAAAGAAGAAATTAGAAAAACCAGAAAACCTATAGGCTGACGCCAAAGATTCCATCCAAAAAAACCATATTTTGACTGTGCTTCAACTATATCAACTGTACTTGAACTGTTAGATAATCATAGTCGATGATAACATCACAGTTCCCACCGCTATTCCAAAACCGTACATGAAACCTTAGCTTCATACGGCTTCTCTATGATCAGAAAAAAGGAAAGGGTTGTTTCATTTCGGTATTATCCCCCTGGGCATAGATAGAATTAGGTAAGATAAAATCGATTGGAAAGTCCTAAATTAGACCAAAGGAATTCCGTCTGCTAGAATAAGAAAAAGCGCTTCCGAATTGATCTCGTCCTTTATAATATAATGAGAATTTTTCTTTGTTCAGCAATAACTTAATCTTGGAATAAAACACTCGTTATAGCAATTAATAAATGAAAAGAATTGGGCATTAGTTCATGAGGAATTCTGTATGAATATGAATAGAGGAAGGAAAGAATAAATAAAGATCTTTTTTTTGTATTGCATTCCATATCTTTTGTCCTATTCTTCTTTCCCCCGGGAGGGGTACTTAAAAAGAAAAAAGGAATAAAGGGTTAATTCGTTCTTGATAGCCATTTCCTTAACAAGTGAATGGGAACATACTCTGGATCGGAATCCGAAGAAAGTACTACTTGATCATTTCCACCAATTTCAAGTCCTTATTATGATTCCTTTTATGAGGAAAAATCTCTAATGCCTTAGATTTCCTCATTACTAATCCTTTATGTACTTTAGTGTTCCTAACCCCTCACTAACTTTTGATGGATTCCTCTTATGATTATAAGTTATAGTAATAACTAGGAATATTCTAGTAATGGAATTCCATATCGCGAATCCTTTATTCTTGCCCGCTTCAAGATATGATGACTAATCAAAAAATCTCAACCTTGGGGTAAAGAGTTTACACTGCTTATGTTTACTTCAACTTTTTTCTTGTACGTAGGAAATGAGATTTTTTCTTTTTACTACAAATTAATAAGCTGTTTTGTTTCACTCATATAGCTATCTAGTTTAACTTACCAACCCGAATATAGAATAAGAAAAGGAAGATAAATATTCAATGGATTTTAGAGGAAAAAGATCCTATTTTAACGAATCACACGTAGAGATATTGCTAGCACACAAAAAGTTAATGGTATTTCATAACTAATAGATTGAGCAGCAGCTCGTAGACCGCCTAAAAAAGAATATTTATTATTTGAGCTATATCCTGCCATAAGAAGACCAATAGGAGCAATACTTGAAATGGCAATCCATAAAAAAACACCAATACTAAGATCGGCTAAAACAAAATGATATCCTAAAGGGATAACTAAAAAACTTAATAAAATTGATATGACTGCTATAGAGGGTCCAATGCTAAATAAAGGAATATCTCCTCGGGATGGCAGGATATCCTCCTTAAAAAGTAGCTTAGTTCCATCGGCTATAGCTTGAAGCAGTCCCAGGGGGCCAGCATATTCAGGACCAATACGTTGTTGTATCGATGCGGATATTTCTCTTTCTAACCACACAATTACCAGTACTTCTATTGTGATTCCCAGTAGGAGGGTCAAAATAGGTAGAATCCATATCAGTCCATAGACTTCTTTTAATAATTCCGATTTCGAAAAAGAATTGATAGTTTCTACCTCTACCCTATCTATTATCATTTCAACGATCAACTTCCCCCATAATGATATCTATACTACCTAATATCGTCATGATATCAGCCAATTTCATTTTTTTAACTAGTTGAGGAAGAATTTGCAAATTAATAAAACCAGGTGGACGAATTTTCCATCTCCAGGGGAAAAGACTATCATCTCCTACCAGATAAATTCCTAATTCACCTTTTGGAGCTTCCACTCTTACATAAAGCTCTTGCTTTGACAATTCAAAATTGGGCGAAGGTTTTTTACCAAGAAATCGATATTCAAAATCATTCCATTCGGAATTCTTTGCTTTCTTAAAGCGTCGGACTTCTAAATTCTCATAAGGACCCCCAGGAATTTTCTCTACAGCCTGTTGAATAATTTTGATGGATTCCCTCATTTCACCCATTCGTACTAAATAGCGAGCTAATGAATCCCCTTCTTTTTGCCATTGGATTTTCCAATCAAATTGGTTGTAAGACTCATAAGGATCAACTTTACGAAGATCCCATTGTATTCCAGAAGCTCGTAACATCGGTCCCGATAAGCCCCAATTTACTGCTTCTTCTCCGCTAATAAAACCGACTCCTTCAACTCGTTCTATAAAAATGGGATTCTGTGTAATAAGTTGTTGATATTCAACAACTCCTCGTAAAAAATAATCACAGAAATCTAAACATTTATCGATCCATCCATAAGGTAGATCGGCGGCTACTCCTCCGATGCGAAAGTAATTATGCATCATTCGCATACCTGTAGCAGCTTCAAATAGATCATATATCAATTCTCTCTCTCTAAAAATATAGAAAAAAGGAGTCTGTGCGCCGAGATCTGCCATAAAAGGTCCAAGCCATAACAAGTGAGAAGCTATACGGCTCAACTCTAACATAATTACCCTAATATAGCTGGCTCTTTGGGGTATTTGAATATTCTCCAAGAATTCTGGTGCATTTACCGTTATTGCTTCTGTAAACATAGTAGCTAAATAATCCCACCGTGTTACATAAGGTAAGTATTGTATAATAGTTCGGTTTTCCGCGATTTTTTCCATTCCTCTGTGTAAATACCCTAATATGGGTTCACAATCAATAACATCTTCACCATCGAGAGTAACGATCAGTCGAAGAACACCATGCATTGATGGGTGGTGAGGGCCCATATTGACTATCATGAGATCTTTTCTTGTAAGCGGTAGACTCATATCCTTTCTTCCTTAATTCATTATTCCATGAAAATGGATTATTCCATGAATTCCTCAAAACGAGGCTCATCAAAATGCAAAATCTAAGACTACTATAAGACTACTAATAAAATAAGAAAAAAATTCGAACGATTAAATTACTTCTCCCTAATATCCAACTGACTGATTAATTTCTTATAACGTACTCTATTTTTCTTTGCCAAATAAGCTAGCAAACGTTGACGTTTTCCCAAAAGTCTTCGTAGACCTCTTTCCGATGAAAAATCTTTTTTGTGTAATTCCAAATGTGAAGCAAGTCTCCGTATCTTATTGGTGAAACTGAATACTTGAAATTCAACAGAACCCCTGTTTTCTTCTTTTTCTTCTTTAACCATAAATCCAAAAATTTTTCTACCTCCTTTCTTTTTCTTGTATTTTTCTGATCAGGAAAAATACAAAATTATGTCAGTTATTTTGAAGTTATTCTAATCTCGTACACACAAAAATTTGCAATTATTCATCTACTACTGGAATTTGGATTTATTTTATCGATGCAAATTGGATTTGGATAGAAGGGTACATTC